TGCTAAGCTAAAGGGCGCATAGATAAGCCCAGTTATTCCATGAATAAAAAAAATTTCTCTATAAACTATGGTACGAGCACTCGAAAGTCTAATGGCAATTCCTTCTGGAAATGGGTAGCTATTGCTAGAGAAAAAAAAGGCTTTCCCGACAGAATAGATTAAGGCAAAGGCACTAACGAAGAGTGAAAAACCCAGCCTGCAACCGAGGACGAGAGAACATATATATGACTTTCAATACACAAGCGGGAACCCCCCTTTCATTTCATCCAGATGATCCTACGAGTCAGACGAAATCCCATTTCGGAAGTGAGACTACTGGCGTCGATTAAGCATAGAAAGCACTGCCCTATTACCCAAAGTTTTACATCTTAGTACAAACTCACCTGGAGCCTACCTAAGAAAGCATTCTCTTTTGATGAACAATCGCTAACTAAAAGAGGAACCGCATAATGAAAGCACCGCTCACTCAAAGCTTGAATCTATTTCTCCTAATCCAGTTTTGGAATCCTCCATTTATTCCTCTGGGATCTACAAAGATGAGAAAGAAAGTTTTTCTTTTTATATTGAATATAGAGAGCATCATTCTTTAGTTCGTGAGTGACCCATTTCTGGGAATAAGAACAGGATTTCGGTCTTTCCTCCACTTCAAAAAAGGGGTATCTAAAAAGCCGAGATCACTTCGTTTTTGCTTTCTCAAAGCAGAGGGAGCGAAACCTCCAACGAAGACAGTGCAAGCACTCAATTAGAAGTTGAGACACGCATTAGGTTCAAAGTCCATTCGATCATGCGCGGAAGACCTTCTCTTGTTACTAAAATTGGAAGAGGTCTTACTCAAATTGAGTAGATCCGGCGGAAAGATATGGTGGTTCCTCCCAGAGATTAGATATCCGGCCGTTCGCCACTCAGCTTTAGCTATTTTGGGTGTTCTGAACCTGTTGAATTGGATAACTGGACGATACGTCTAGGAATCTTGATTGTGAATCAGGCCCGCGGGTGAACATCATCAGTCTACTTTCCTCGCTTACTTGCTTAAAAGCTTTTTACCCAATAGATTTTACCCAATAGAATAGGGTCGACTTATCTAAATTATTTAAATTCCTCCAAAACTTTAAATAACCCCAAGAAGCGACTTATTCTATTTCTTATTCACCGAGTCGTGAATCAACTCACGAGCCTCCTGGCCGATACCATAGGACATTGTCTTTTCGAAAGCTTCAAACTCAGGCTCATCCGCCGGGATCGCCCCACTTGCTTCCTTCGATTTCGCATATTGAGAAAAGCCAGACCCATACGAGACTACCAGTTCCGATGAAAGAAAAGGGGCTCCTAGCTTTGATTACTCATCCGCCAGAGACTACTAGGGAAGACGAACCACTTTTCTTTTTATGCTTATGGATAAGATTTAGGCGCAAAAAGCAATTTTGCATTCAAGATATGTACTCCTACCCCGAAAGAATTCAATGCACATAGTTTAATTTAAGCGTGTTCCACCCGTGGTATGATATTCATGAAAGAAGAGTTCCGCTGTGTGATTATTGGAAAAGTGAAAAGAGCGGTTCGTCAGTCCATGCCCCGGATAAGTCCGTCGATCAAGCAAAAGTCGAGAAAGTTAGGGGTCCCAGATCTTTCATGTTGATTTTCTGGCCATAAAAAGACGTTTGAAGGCCAGTTGGAGGCATGTCGTGGATTGGTTTGAAATCCAAAAGCCAGTTTTAGGCATTCTTTCATCAAGGAAATAAGGTTTCCATAGATAGACTGAAGAGCAAGCACCTATATTCCTCTCTGGAGTTACCGGCGGGCTTATTTAGTTGTGGGGGTTCCATCCTTTGAGTTCCCAGTGGTCTTTTTATTCAATCTTTCCCACTTGAGCCTATTCATACAAGTTTCGGGTTAAGAAAGAATACCTTCTCCCGCAAGTAGGCCTGCAGGCTCCGGGGAACTGGACGGTGACCGAACTCGCCGCGGAAGTCATAGACGCATAAGGGAACGTTCTCTTTGCATTCGACGCATTAGAGGATTCGGAATTGGACCCTTTCTATTTAGGAAATAATTACCAATCTTTACCGGGAAGAGACCACTCTCTGACCGTATTTGGAGGACAAAGAAGAGCACACTAGAGTCTGGTACAAGATTTTGATGGCACAGAAGGGGACGCTGCTCTAAGAGCAGTCCTACTAGCAAAGGACGGCCAAGGACTGAGTGGGGGTAAGTAAGGGAAGGGGCTAGGGGAAAGCTGCGATAGAAAATGGATTGGGAAGGCAGTTTGATTCAAAGTCGAATCTTAAATCGAAGAAGGAGAATGAATTCGTAGTGAGAATAAGTAGGGCTGTGACAGTGTGGATCGTCCCAGTATAGGGTTTCCACCATTTTGCCTACCCGGCCCTGTTCTGTACCCTTTCAGCAGGAGGCCAGGAAAGAAGAGGAGTCTCGGCAGACTTCTTCCACCTCGATAGTTCATAGTGTAACAATAGCATGACCCTACAAAGAAAACGAAAGGGATGCAAGCAAGGTAGCGAAGCTCCGGCTCGACCCAATTTCACAATATCAAGAAAGGGGGTCCGAAAGTATGATATGATTTGGCTCACGCTCAAGTGAACCGGGCCGCTTGTTCGTCAAGCTTTCGAGCAGCTCAGTCATAGGTAGAAGATCGGTAGCCAGAAGGAGGAAGGACAGTGGAGAATTCTTCAACCAAAAAGAAAAAGAGGGCTCTCTCAAGGTGTACCTATTAATCCAATCAACTATTTGCACTGAACCTTTACTTAGTAGGGCGATTTGATCTCCGATTTCTCATCTCGCCTTTTTTCCGAATAAGCGAGCTAGGCGGGTTAAAGAGAGAAAGCAGATAAGGAAGAGTGGTAAGACCATTAAGTTCATTTACGGTTGGGAATTCCTATTGCTAAAAGAAAGGAAGCACACAAAGAGCTTCGGGGGGCATTAAGATTAAGATTTTTTTTCACCTCTTTTTCATTTACGCTAATCTCTTCTTTCCAGGAATAGAAAACTGCTTCTTCTGCTTTCCCAAGCTTCGCTGACCTGACTCGGGGTTTGGGAGAAGAAAGAAAAAACCTCCTCCGCTTAGCTCTGGGCTTACCAGTCTCCCTCGCTTATCCCTTTCTTCGGGTCCCTTCCTGTCCACTTTCTATAAGAGTAGCATCTGCGCCGTCGCCGTTCACCATTGAAGACCAAGACGCTACGTACTCCGCCTTAAACTTACGATTTCTTGAATTTCAACCATCCGGAATCTTTCCTATCAATTCTGCTATTAACAGATTCACTAGGCAAACGAATCTCTCGACTTAGCCTTAGCTTTCAACCAAGCACAAAAGTGTAATTGGATCATAGTAAAGCAGGTGAAAAGGTCTCCTCCTCCCTACCAACATAGACTTTCTCTCCTGTGGGAATTTTGCTTGTCTTTTGGCCAACTTCTCCATTGTTGAGCTTGTTAACAAGGCTGATATTGGAAAAAGTGCCCCTTGCCATAATTTCATCATTACATCGCCAACTGCCATAAGAATTGAAGTCCTTGCGATCAACCCCACGCTCAAGAAGACCCTTTGCAGCCCCTTGTGAATGCTTCCTGCTGGTGAAATGTGATCGGTTGTAATACTGTCACCAAAGTTCAGCAAGCAATAGGCATCCTTCACTCCATGGGGTCCAGGGGGATCCATGGTCATGTTTTTGAAATATGGCGGCTCATGAATGTAAGTAGAACTTGGGTCCCATGAGTACAGCTTGGATGCTGGGACTGATACTTGATTCCACATGGAATTAGCCTTTGTGATAGCTTCATAAGTACTCTTGAACATATCAGGCAATACACTGGATTGAACAGCCTCTGCAACTTCTTCGGTACTCGGCCAGATATCCTTGAGATAGACATTCTTACCATCCTTTCCCACTCCAATTGGATCCTTCTCAAAATCAATGTCAACCGTGCCAGCAAGGGCATAGGCCAGAACTAAAGGAGGCGAAGCAAACTGCACCTATTAAAAGTCAGCCATTCTTGTCTCGAGATCCAGCTTTCGGAGTGTAATACCCCCGGAGGGGAAGAGAGCAGACGGAGCGGGCGAAAGGGGCGAGTTCCTACTTTTTCTCTTTCGTGGGATGGACCCACTTCCTGTTTCGCCTTTCATCCCTTAGGCAGTCATGGCATTAGAGTTGGTTCTAGTTAGGAGTTCCAGTATGGTTCGGGTTTCAGGTACGGTTTTGGAGGTAAGGGGCTTAGAAGGTCTCATTCCTTTGAACCTGAGGGAGGAGGAAAGTCTGGGATGGGATCTTCTGAGTTAGGATATAGTGAATTTGTACTCCTACTCTTTCTTTCTCAAGTCAGGAGTTTCTGTCTTTTCACGTTCAGGAAGAGTGGCATCTTTGAGTTCCTAAACCGAAAATGGTAACCCGGTCCGGACTAGAGAATAGCCTTCTATAAGAGTTCCTCTTCTTCCGAGACTTAAGCTAGCAGAGAATGAAACATAGCCATCCCATTAACCGAGTCGGGAGTTGCAGCACCGAATCGCATGTCCATTCAAGTCCGGTCAAATAGATTCATACCTCCACCTCTACTTATGCAGCACCTTCCCAGCAAACGGAGGGGCAAATAGATGCCACTGGTTTGAGCTAAGGGTAAGCCTATAGGGGAGGGGAATCAATAATGTAGGCTTGAGGATCGCATCTATGTTCCCCGGATCTGATCTTCTAACTTCAAAGATTCCTTACTAGCTTGAATAAAGATAAGATAAAGGGAACTAAGCATCGGTCACTTGGGACCTTCCTTGCCAACACGTCTTTTCATGAAAGGCGGAAAAAGAAAGGACAAAGAAGTACGCTAGCTACTAAGACTTAAGCAAGAATGACGCAGGCTTCACTAGACTTTCTATTCTAATTCGTACAAAGGTGAAGAATTCTTATAACAAAGGAAGTCTCAGTTACGCCGCTACAGCTAAGAAGATTTATAGTTTGAGTCTCGGGATTGTAGCGAAGAGAGAGAAAGCCTAGCCCTTAAAGTAAAGCAAGCCTGCTTCACCAAGAAAACGTATGCGCTAACGCGCCCCTTATCAATCAAGTTCTGGTAGTACGCTCATCCGTTGCTTGTTCCTTCCGGCTGATTGGCCATGTCCCTTTCCCCCAAGTCGACGGTAGTCAAGGCTATTGGCCATTTCTTGAATCAGTGATCAGTAAATAAGGGCTTTTTTGATAGTAGTTTTCTCCTGGCCTGGCTAAGATCAGAAAGCTAGGTCTCAAAGAATAAGACGGAGGTGTTGAAATAAAAGAAGCCCCTTATAAGGCAACTAGGGGCAGAACGGAATGAGAAAAGCAACGGATTTATTCGCGGGAGAGGGAACGGAACCTATAAAACGTAGGAGCAAAGAACTAAGCGCACTCCGGAGCAAAGAACTAGTGTGAAGACATATTCTCGTTGGTCAGCGTTCGATCCTTTCCAGAGATCTTGGTGCAGCGATTCAATCCCACTCCCCAGAATGAAGAGGAGGCCTCCAAACCAGTGGAGATCCCTATTACCCCTGTAAACAGGAACATGGAACCCTGCAACCTTCCACCTCTCAATACTACAATAGACATTCCTATTGAAGTTGAGAAAGGGTTCTCTACCCCCAACCAATTACAAGTCCTAACAGCAGCGGGAGAATTTATCTCTCCGACCACGGCGACTCCAGACATCAACCCTTTAAAAGATAAAATTGCCATAGTTGATGAATTGGACAAAGTCAAGGGTCCAAAGGAGAAGAAATCGAAAGAGAATAAGTCTTCAGGGGCTAGTGACCCCCCAAAGGGCCCTCAGCCGAAGGGTCAAGGTTGCCCTCCTCAGAGGAGGTGAGTTTATCCTTCACCCATTTTTTGGAATGTTTTTGGCTGTTGGAACATCCGAGGACTCAATAGTCCTCTTAAACAGAGGGAAATAAGGCTCTTTATCCAGGAGCATGGCCTATCTTTTGTTTGTTTGGTCGAAACTCGCGTCAGAGGGGTCGGAGAGAATCTTCAGAAACATCGCCACGGACTGGTGTTTTGCTTCGAATTAGAATCATTCTACTCTCGGTCGGATTTGGGTCCTCTGGAACCCTTCCAAAATCAAAGCTTCTGTTATGTGTCTTCTTCTGATCAATGCATTAGCCTTCTGGTATCTTCTACGGATTTTGATGGAGACTTGTGGATCTCTTGTGTTTATGGTGACAATCTTGCTTCCAGAAGACAATCCTTGCGGAGAGATTTGAGCCAGACTGCCTCTCTAGTTAATCCTCTTCCATGGCTTGTTATTGGTGATTTTCATGCTATTCTTGACAAGGATGCACTAAGATGTACTGGGCGTGGTGGATCTCTTGACTGGCCTCCTGTTATGAATGAATTCAGCGATTGTGTTGCAAATTCTGAATTAGTTGATCTCAGATATAGTGGTTGCAGATTCACTTGGACGAATGGTCAGGAAGGTGGAGCCTCTCTTTTTCGAAAGCTTGATCGTGCCCTTGTCAAGTCAATGACTCTTGGCTCATGAAATTCCCTTATTCTGAAGCAGTGTTCCATCCCCAGGGCGTTTCCGATCACTTTCCATTCACTATCAAGATTGTCAATCCCCCCTTTCAAATTCTTTGCTTTTTTGGCGGAATATGAACCATTTTTGAGCATTGTTGATTCCATTTGGAGACAGCCTATTCATGGATCCCCTATGTTTAGAGTTTGTAGAAAACTCTAACTGCTTAAAGGGGAATTTCGTAAGCTGAATAGAAACCAATATGGGAATATATCAGGTAGAGTCTTCGAAGCTCGTCAATCTCTAAGGGATTTGCAGAGTCAGCTTAATTCTGACCCCTTTAACATTGAGCTTAAAAGGAAGGAAACAGATGAGGTCTTATAATCAGTTGAGTGCTGCGGAGGAAAGTTTTTTCAAGCAAAAGTCTCGTATCCAATGGCTCCAACTTGGTGACAACAACACTGGTTTTTTTCTTCAAGAGGGTCGTTGCATCCAATGTTTTATCTTTGTTTTCACTCGACCTCTTATGCAGCGCAAGTGACCAGCGCAAATGGCGCCTCGGATACCATATCCTAGAATTCCAAGCCCGAGTTCCGTTCTTGTTGAGGAGTAATCCGGGCTTGGTTAGATCTTAATCAGAGTTCTGAGACAGCCTCTTTTCGCTCCGGTTGTTGCGCCTTTTTGGAATGAGGATGAGGTAGAAATGCTCTGGGCCGACCACAGGCCCTTTAATGCCGAAATGAACCATGTTGGTGCATGCATGCCCGTATCAACCAAACAAGGGCCGTCATCTCCTGCTGCTTCAGCTTCCAAAGCTGTAACCAAGATCAAAGGTGGTTGGTCAAAATAATAGGAATTCGCCCTAAGACTATCAAGGAAAGGAGCCGACCGAATCGGCCCGCCTAGCTGAACAGGAAGATTCTGAGCTTGAATGTGATCCAAAGCTATCAATCAATCTTCTCAGAAAACCCATTCTGTTCACCCTGAATCTTTACTTAAATCGATATTAGGTTGGTGGTAGGTTACTACTATATAGAAAAAAAGAATAAAATGGATGATAACAAAATTAAAATGAATACAATGATAGCTCTTGCGCCTTCCTTTTCGGATTCTTGTGCAGGTGGTGGTTCGAGATGAGAATCCCCTACCCTCTATATGCATTCTAATGCTAATGCTTTTGGTGAACGTTTTCCCATACTTCATATCTATCTAAACAGCCATACCCTGTGCGCCCAAAAAGCGTGAGGGGGGGTGAGAACACATCTCTTTTTCTAATGTTTTAGGATTTCTCCTGTCTGTTCCGGAAGTGAGAGAACGTACTCCAAGGCTTTCTCCGTCCATTCCCTTCTTCTATGATAGTTGCTCTAGAATTGGCTGATTGGAAATGCTATTCCTTACTGTGCTGGGGCTTTCTCTCTATGATGTGGCGAAATCTCTTAGCAGCACCCGGAAAAGAGAACTATGGAGTTTACACATCCTGACGAGCACGCTCGCTTATGCCCCCAGAGAGGAGACAACCCATTTCTTAGTCCATCCTCTTATATTATATAGTCAATTATCCACTAAACAACTAGGGCAAATAGATTGATTTGAGCGGGATCCGTTGTGACGAGAAGGTGCTGACACTGACAGACATTAGCTCAAAAAGAGGAAGGCAGCTTGTAAAGCTGAAACAATAGGCAAGGCAATCAGTCAAATAGGGGAGTCTTTTGAATTGAAAGAAAGGCTCAACCAGCCATTAGCTCCAGAAGTTCAGAGTAGTCCTATGCAAAGCAATCCCTGAACTCTCTTTGAAAGTGTATGGATATCGGTCGAGTGGCTAATCAAGAGCTGAATGAGTGATCTGGAGGATTGCCGGAATGAGCAATTCCAAGACCTGTTGGGAAAGAACTGGATTTTGTTCCCAATAGGGGTGGAGATGGAGGTCGTAGAAGGCAGATGTAGAATGAAATATTGTACCAAGCTTCTCACTCACTAACAGGAGCGAAACCTCTAGATGAATTTGAAGGAAACTCGACTTCTTAGTTCTTTGTCCAAACTTCTTTGTCGGATATCCATGCAAAAAGGGCTTTCTTTTCCAGAGAGTTGGGGGTGGGGTATACCGGTAGTTGAGCAGGGCAGAGCCGCCCAGGCGTATCAACAGAAAAGGGCAAGCCCACAAGAAATGAAGGCAAGGGTGCTCAAGAATCTTTCTCGGTGAATGAATTAGATCAATTTCATTCCATCTTGGACCAATCAAACCAAGTCAGTTCAATCCTTTTACCTATAAAGTCAAGCGAGTCCCGTTCCACTCTTCTCTCAATGTCAGTGCTTGGAGATCGGGTACAGCGAGATCACTTTTCAGCTTGTTAGTCTGCTATGCATGAAAGCAAGGAGGAGAGAAGCTCTCTTTCTTCCTCGGGAATCCGGTATGTGAGACATTTTTATACAAGGTCTCACATGTAAGCCCTACCCATAGAGGAAGGAGTTGGTAGCAGACAAGTCATTCAGCAATGAAACTTCCATGGCGTAGATTGACCTTTCACGAATCTGTCTTGAAGAGTTAGATCGTTATTGCATAGATAAGGTGCCTATCTCTACACGTCCACAATGAGATCAGAAAAGCAAAGAAGGAGCTTTCGATTCGGAAAAGAAGATGGAGAATCTCAATAGTCAAGGTTGGTTTGAAAGAAAGGTGCGAAGCGAAAGCGCTTGCTAACATGGTTGTTAGAAAGTAGCCTCTCTCTGCCCGTCTGTGGTACTAATTCCTCTCTCTGTCTCTGCTTTATGGTTGTTAGTTCAAGAATCCGCTGTGAATGCTACCGATACCGATACCGGAGCTGCTAAACTAAAGGAAGTGACATGACATAGTTAATGAGAAAGGGGTATGCATAGTCAAAATGAAAATGCCTTTGTATTCCTACCATCGGAGATCGAATGCGGGTAATTCTTTATAGATCAGATCTGCAGCGCTTACTGATTCAATCACAGCTGATACGCATTCAATTGCAAACAGAACACTGGTTCATTTAACAGTTAGCAAATCTGTACCCCTAGCGGCCTATTCTCTAGCAGCTGATTCTAGACCAACCGATTCAATTGCAGCTACTTCGAAAAAACTGCCTATTATGGCTATGTAAAGGGACCGGCTTCCCAGAAAGGTTAATGCCCTAGGATTTGATTCATCCCCATATGGAACTGGGTGAGGGATTCCCTGAAACCAGAGCAAGAACCTAAAGATAACAAGCTAAAAGGCGCATCTCTCTAAGCCAAGATCGTATGCTCCTCAGCAATTGATCCAAAAAGTGCCACAGCTCCTTCTTAGGCGAGCGAAGTGACCTCCGTTGGAAGAAAGAAGCTAATAGAGTCATAGAAGATCCCGAAAGAGGCGAATTGCCAGAAAGTACAAAACAAATCCGATCCTTGCATCATCTGATCTCGATCGGGTTCACTCCTAAATTAAGGCAGTGAGCATCGAATAAGCCAATTGACACTATCGTCTGTTTACAGCAAATCAAGATTAGATGGACAAAGAGAGCTTCAGTCAACACAGTCCTAGAAGCTCCATTCATGCCCACTTCTTTTCCAAAGAGCCCATCATTCTACTCAAAAGAGGACGGAGGCTACTTTCGGGGCATTGGTTGCAGCGATTTGTAGACCAATAGCAAAAGCAGCAACGATTCGATGCTCTCAAGCAGATCTTCCTCCAAGAGTTTCTTCTTTCACAACAACCATGGCATGAGATGCTTATTATAGGATTAAGATTTTTCACTCACCATCAACAGGAAAGGACAGTGTGGCATACTATTATCTTATATACGATGAATGCGCAGCTAGGAGAGCAGCTACTTCTGAACTTTCTAACTTAAGCTAGCTGACTGGTTTACTACTGGCTTTCAACCCTTGGACAGCTATCCTTGGCATACGTGCTACTGGCCCGCCTACTGAACTCCTACTGTCCTGCTACCAAGCATTTTCTCTTTCCTCGCCTAGTTCTTGCTTTCTCGGCTTGTAGTTGCTAGTGTTCTAGTGTCATCCGGCTTCCTTAGTTTGATGCTAAATTACTTTCAAACGAAAAGATATCGAACCGTTTGAGACGACATGAATCTAATAGATAGATATATTAGTGTAAGTGCGCTCTCCTGCGCCCCTAACTGTAAGGGGGCCGGAAGAACCGGAGGCCTTGCTCTTTGAGACCTTCACTTGCTCCGTAGTTTGCTGCTAAATTACTATTTAAGTGGCAGGCTGTCTGTCTTTCAGTTGAAGGACAGTTCGGTTGTCTTGCAGCTCCGATCGTTAGGCAGGCTCGATTACCCCTCCTCGAGTCCCGAATCTGAAAGTGCTATTGTTTTGTGCCATCTGCTTTCGGCAAAGACAAGACCTTATTTCTCAGATCCGGAAAAGCATTGGGCCAGGAAAATAGGCATCTCTTATCCGACAATGGATTAGCTGTCGAGATCGGATCATTAAATCCTGTCTCAGATGAGAAAATGGGGCCTAAATTCGCATCCTTCATTTGTGGACTAAGTCCTTGTTTTTGTCATATCCATTTATCAGATCAGCAAGTCGACTACCTCATCTGAAAGTGAAAGTGGTGTACTTGAATTAAGGAAGTTCCAACTCGCCGCTTATCTTGCTTGTAGTAGTTGTCGTAGTCCTGTAGCTTGGAGTAGTGAATGAACTGTGTGCTGGAACTGGCCTTTCGTAGTGTAGTAGCTTATTCGTAGTTCAGGCAGTGTGCTTTCTGTAGCTTGCTTGTTGTAGGAGTCGTCTCAGGTATGGAGCCGAAAGTCTTCATCAAGTAGTAGTTGCTTGAATAAGGCAGTTCCAACTCTAGGTGCGCTACTTTAGGGGAAAGTAGGACTGTTCCAGTTCCAACTGTTGCTGAAAGGAAAGCCTCCGTTTTCTAGTTAGCGTCGTTCGGGCTGTCGAATAGACCGGCTGGTGGGAGTCGTGAGCGGGTACTGAGCTGTCAAACTATCAAAGTGAAGTCGAATATCGCTGAAAGCGCTTAGTTTGATCTATCTTATCAAAGATTAGAGAAGGGTTGGTTAAAAGTGTACCGTACCGTATGGGTGGGCTCACCTGGACTGATATCAGTTTGATAGTTCCGTCAAGTGCGCCAACATGCTTCTTTATAGGTCTAATACTAACCAGACTATAGGGCAAGCGTAGCAGTGTTTATAGATTTCCAATGTTGAGTTGGAGATAAAGAGATGGGGCCAGTGGTCCGTAGTTGTAAGTGAGGCGGGTAATCCTGATAGACGATGAAGCAGACGTTAAGAACACTTCTCTCTCGTCTGATCTCTTGCTCAGGTGCTTGAACGGGTGCCTGCACACCAGTAGTGGTAAGCGCTTTATGGTCTGGATTTGTCAGTCATTTCGGTCAGCCTCTTAGTGAGGACTGTTTTCATCGGTCAGCGGATAGCTCTTAGGCGAGATTGGATACTGAATTTCAATATGTATATTTATGGGTCGAGGTAACCAAGAAAACGTATGCGCGTGAAGCAAGAAAAGGGCTGGCTGCCCACTGTTCCGGGTCGGGCTGTGAGTTGGAATATGAGATAGAAAGTGGACTTTCTGATTCGGCCCTGCCTATCAAACAAGCTACGGATGAGCTCCCCGCCCACTGCTTTTTGTAATCCCTTCTTCCGGCCGCATCTTCAGGTTCGGTCCTTTCAGTTGGTTAACCATATCCTTACCTTCCTCCACCGCCTGCACCCCCTCCTCTACTCCCCTAGCTTGCTAAGCGAAAGCTAGCCCTACCCCTACACCTCGGCATTAGAAGCACGTACCGGGCACCTATTGTCGTCCACTGGCGGCCACTTGTCATAAAAAGAAAAGAAAGAGCACACCGTAAGCGCACTGCCGCGAGAGAAAGAGCTCCTAACGTGCAATCCAAATATCGGCACTCCTATGCATACAATAGCTACGAGCTGCCGTAAGCGCTGTTGTACGAGTACTGTATCACGAGCAAGACTATCGACACTAACGAGAGAGGAAGAGTCTCAAGAAGTAGTCACTCTTCGACTTAAAGAAAGAT